AATGTTTCCAATAAAAATTGTTTGTTCTTGCATATCCCTACGGGTTTTCCAAATTAATCCTGCGGATACGTATAATTCAGAAGAATATGTGAGTGATTCATATACAGCATCTCTTTCTTTTATCAATGGTTCTACCAATTTATATGTTTCCACAAATAATTGAAATTCAATTTCTTGATCTGTATCTTCAATTTTTGGAAACTTAGAAAGTTCTTCTGTTAAGCCATGATCAATGAACCTACAAAACCCTTCAAATTGTATCTGATTAAACCCAGGTATTGTAGACATTCTCTCATTTCCACCCCCAAGCATTTTTTTATTTCCCATTTATAAAAAAAAAAATCCCATTATTTGCTTATCCATCATCAAATGGATTGATCTAGCAATGATGGAATTTATATTATGTTTACTGAATCACATGAAATTTTACCTAACTTCATAGGTGTAATAGATGTAATGCATGAAATACATATGAACGTAGGAATGACTAAAGAGACTTTGATACTCAAATTGGAATTTTCGACAACTACAAATGAAATACAAAGGAATTGGTAAATTCGATTTGGACTTATGGTTAGACTTATGGAGTTTTGTATAGAATATCGATATCAAAACAAAAGTGAGTCAATTTCTACCATTATTATGATATTCCAATCCGATTGGATACTATAAATAGATTCGGGATTTGATCTGCAGAAACAATATAGAATTATTTTGTATTTTTTTAACAACATGGAACTTTTTCGTGGAATCCACTGTTAAAAAAAAATTCGCATAGAAGAGAGAGATTTTACCTATACCTATATTTTTTTTAGTAGAATTCATAGAATCCGAGTGAAGTATGGATGAAGACTTGTATTTATTAATAAACATGTGCAGATATATATAGTTATATATATCTCCTCCTTTATTACAGTTCCATGGGGGACACCCCATGTCGTACTCTATCCAAATTTCTATTTAATGATAATGAAAAAAAAAATTGTAAAAATGGAATTCCGAACATTTCCTATAGGCATCTTATATAGATAAGATACCCAATTAGATTTAGATAATAGTCATCGTTTATGTTCTGGGGTTTACATATACGCATAATCGCTATTATAATTTTAATTAAGAAGAGAAGGATTTTTTTATGGTTATGGAAACGAATCAATACAGATGGATTAGTAATGATTAGTTATGTATCAATTTTGAGTTAGTTAGGTAAGGTATCAATTTTCGGATTGTTTTCTTATATCATTCGGGAAACCGATTTTTCAATTTAAATCCAAGAATCATTTATGAATTCACAGTCAATAGTTAAAGTTAACGGTTCCTATTTGTCCTGAATTTTTTCTTTTGTAACTGAAAATTCACATTTTCTTTTTGATTTTCTTTCAATAGAAAAAGAAAGCAAAGTTTTTCGGTTTTTAGTTTTAGATATTGTGTAAGATACTATCAATCGAAGAGATAGAGCCAATCCAATATTTTGTATCGTTTTGGCGGCATGGCCGAGCGGTAAGGCGGGGGACTGCAAATCCCTTTTTCCCCAGTTCAAATCCGGGTGTCGCCTCAGCAACAAACAAAAGAATCGAAAGACCTTCTTCTGTTTTGCTGATATAACTTTATCATTTTTTTTCCAGCAGAAGTAAGCAGAAAAAAAAGCCTCTTTCGATTTGCTTGATTCTAAGCATCGTTGGGATTCTATAAACTGCTATAAATCCTTGCGTCTAAGTTTCAAGAATTTAGTAGAGTAATGAAAACGAATCGTTAAATCTTGATATGCTAGCCCTTCGACTACTAATGTAGTGTCTACTGATTGGGTCTTGAATTTTCGAATCTAATTTTCTTTTTTTTTAGTTACGGAAAGGAGGAAGATACTGTATATACGGACTCATGAAAGTATCTGAGTGCTCGAGCATTCAATCAATATTATATTGAATGGATAATTGGCTTTTTTTTTATTTGAATCTTAAAATAAAAAAAGAACTTCTTTCTTTTCGATAAGCTCTAGTCACGCATGTAATAGGCCATCCCATTTCCCGATTGTCTCTATGAAACAATCGGGAGATAGTAAAGATTAGATCAAATGAATAATAGGGGTATGTGATAGATAGTCATCTATCTTGATTCTCTATTTTTAGACTTTTTACTTAATGTAATGAAATGCAGGGCAACAAAAGAAAGCCTAGGTCTTATTATTCCTACATGGTACTAACACTCCTTTGATACTGCCAAGAATTTCTCTGCCTCTTTTATTTATTTGTGCTTAATTTTTTCGATTATACTATAAATCATATAATAACTTGTTAATCATATAATAACTTGTTATAATTCGATTTTTTGTATTGTTTCATCAATGGTGTTGTGCCCGAATCTCTTTTTGACTATGCGCTAGTGATTCCACTATTATTTGTTAATAATAAGTTAATAATAATTATTAGTGAGCAATAATGGAATAATTCTTTTATATTCATAGAGATAGGGGACATAATTCACATGGATATGGTAAGTCTCGCTTGGGCTGCTTTAATGGTAGTCTTTACATTTTCTCTTTCACTCGTAGTATGGGGAAGAAGTGGACTCTAGAAGTACTACTAATTGAAGAATCAAACTGTCTCGATTGTTTTTGGTTTATTTTATAGATCGTTCTGCAAAACCTTTTTTTCTTTTATTTTTTTTTGAACAGTAAAAAAAAAAAGAGTTGTGTTATTATTCTAAATTTTTAAGTGGATACATACTTTCGACACGAAAGAACATATACATAGTGGTTGTACCCCGAGGTACTATCGTATTATGAGGTAGTATATTATTATGCGTAGTATTTGAGTTATTTTCAAAATAGGATTTATGCTTGTTTTATGGAACTCATTTCATATCATGGTTCAAACGTTAAAGATGGGCTTTGCTAATTCTTTTCGAAATCCGAAGATAAAAAGGTCCCACGGAACCGAACCCCTGGATCATCTGTCAACTGCTCAATCAATTACTTCTTTCGAATGGTAAAAAAAGATTAGTGGCCTTTCGATTATTTCATTTAAGATTCATTGGAATCAACATGAATTATGAAGCAAAGAAATCGAATTGGGCCACAATAGATATCATATCAATTACATATATGTAATTGATATGATATCTATATATAAATAGAAAGATATATATTGTAGATTCATCTATATTCAAATTGCTCTATATTCAACCTCTATTTTTATAGAGTACAATTTTATACACTTCAATAACAATAATAGATAGTATGGTAGAAGGATTCATATATTTCTTTCTACCATACTATCGGATCTCATAGAATACTTCTCTCGTAGAATACTGATAATTCTCGTCCGCCAATTTCATTTAAGACACGAAATTTGAATCCTTTTCATTTTTCTTATCTTCAATCATGGATAAGAACTAAAAAGTCAAGGTTAATTCAAATTAATCACTTTGACTGATTGTTTTTACGTATATTATAAGTAAAAAGGCGGTAGGAACTAGAATGAACAGTGCAGTAGCAATAAATGCGAGAATATTGACTTCCATAATCTCATCGTTTCATTTTTTATTCGCAATAACTCGGGATTTAATCCCATAGAGATGATAAATGTTTCGCTTGTAAATTCAATGGGATGCATTGCATCTCGATGATATCGAATCGTATTAAAATATCATGAATAACAATATCGGAGCTATCAAATCGATTCATCGTCGAGAATTGAATAGTATAACATAGGAAGATCTTTTATCCATACCGAATTCAAACAAAATGGGATTCCTGATGCAATCAAGAATTTCTTTAACTTTGTTTATTTCGAATTTTTTGCATTCTTTCGTTTCTATAATCTACTGCCCTCTTGTGCAATGCAATCATCTAATGCAGTCTCCTCAGACTACCTTTACCCTCACATTGGTTATAAACAAACTCAAGCAAATAATAGCAGCGAAATTCAAAAAAGGAAAAAGAGGTAGGTTCGAACTAAACTCCTTCCTTTTTTTGTACTGATCAAATCTTCTTAAAAAAGAAACTAAACTTAAACTTTCAAAAATTATTAATTCCCTCACTAAGAGAGATAGATGGGATCCTTGTTTGTATTAATATCCTCTTTCCTTGAATTAGTAGTGGGACGTATATATCAAAAGTGAAGTGTGAAATTTGAATGAGATAGATTATTTCAAATTCAAATTAGTAATTGAATTTACTAATTGAGGTTACACAAAATCGGAGCGAGAACAGATATATTTTGCTTTAAGACGAAAAATTAGATCAAAGTTTACTATGTTAAATTGATTTTGTATCGTGCAAATTCCTTCTGTGTATGTGCTTCCCGGAAACGTATAGTACTCTATTCCATTACAAAAATCGGGCATAATCAACTAGACCCAGTACGGTAGTCCTTCGAATCCTGAATATGATGCTACCAATAATTGTGGTAATTCACATATGGCACATATGTCTTTCTCCCATCAATCAGTACTCGTTGAAGAAATAGAAATTCCCATATTGTTTTTTGATGAAAAATGTGGAAAAAAAAGAAGAGAGATCGCGTTTAGAATCAAATTAAGTTATGTTATTTGTTCTCTCTTTCACAGGAAAGGACGAGATGAATTGATGTATTTTTTTATTGGATTTGGATCCATCGGGACTGACGGGGCTCGAACCCGCAGCTTCCGCCTTGACAGGGCGGTGCTCTGACCAATTGAACTACAATCCCAGGGAAATAAAGTGTACAACATATGTTGTTGATTTCATTTCCTTCAAATCTTTCTATGTCGATTTTTGATTCGAATTGTCATATTCTAAGAGACAGAGACGCGAGTAATAGAGTAATAGATTGATATGCGCGGAGACATGTACTTTAGTGAGGGGAGCATGGATTAATAGTTATTTTTTCGTTATTGTCAAATTGATTGATAATCAATCTGTCAATGAAAAAAAAGAGTTGTTTTGATTTTATTTTTCCGTATGAAGTCAAGCATTTCTGTAGAAGGACAAATGGGTTATATCATTTTATGTTAGATCCGCT